CAGCGGAATATGGGGGTACTTATGGCAGAACGGGTCGATCTGGTCTTTCACAATAAAGTGATAGATAGAACTGCTATGAAACGACTTATTAGCAGATTAATAGATCATTTCGGAATGGCATATACATCACATATCCTGGATCAAATGAAGACTTTGGGTTTCCAGCAAGCCACTGTTACATCTATTTCATTAGGAATAGATGATCTTTTAACAATACCATCTAAGGGATGGTTAGTCCGAGACGCTGAACAACAAAGTTTTTTTTTGGAGAAACACCATCATTATGGGAATGTACATGCGGTAGAAAAATTACGTCAATCTATTGAGATATGGTATGCCACAAGCGAATATTTGAGACAAGAAATGAATCCTAATTTTCGGATGACTGATCCTTCTAATCCAGTCCATCTAATGTCCTTTTCGGGAGCTAGAGGAAATGCATCTCAAGTACATCAATTAGTAGGTATGAGAGGATTAATGTCGGATCCCCAAGGACAAATGATTGATTTACCTATTCAAAGCAATTTGCGTGAAGGACTCTCTTTGACAGAATATATAATTTCCTGCTACGGAGCCCGCAAAGGAGTAGTGGATACTGCTGTACGTACATCAGATGCTGGATATCTCACGCGTAGACTTGTTGAAGTGGTTCAACACATTATTATACGTAGAATAGATTGTGGTACTATCCAAGGTATTTCCGTGAGTCCTCGAAATGAGATGACAGAAAGAATTTTTGCCCAAACACTAATTGGTCGCGTATTAGCAGACGATATATATATAGGTCTACGATGTATTGCTACTAGGAATCAAGATATTGGGATTGGGCTTATCAATCAATTCATAACTTTTCGAGCACGACCAATATATATTCGAACCCCCTTTACTTGCAGAAGCACATCTTGGATCTGTCAATTATGTTATGGTCGAAGTCCCACTCATGGTGACCTAGCCGAATTGGGAGAAGCTGTAGGTATTATTGCGGGTCAATCGATTGGGGAACCGGGGACTCAACTAACATTAAGAACTTTTCATACCGGTGGAGTATTCACAGGTGGTACTGCCGAACATGTACGAGCTCCTTCTAATGGAAAAATAAAATTTAATGAGGATTTTGTTCATCCTACGCGTACCCGTCATGGGCATCCTGCTTTTTTATGTTCTATAGATTTATATGTAATTATTGAGAATCGGAGTATTATCCATAATGTGAATATTCCGCCAAAGAGTTTGATTTTAGTTCAAAATAATCAATATGTAGAATCAGAACAAGTGATTGCTGAGATTCGTGCGGGAACGTCCACTTTTCATTTTAAAGAGAAAGTCCGAAAACATATTTACTCTGAATCAGAGGGAGAAATGCACTGGAGTACGGGTGTCTACCATGCACCCGAATATACATATGGTAATGTTCATCTATTACCAAAAACAAGTCATTTATGGATATTAGCAGGAGGCCCGCGCGGATCCAGTATAATGTCTTTTTCGATCCACAAGGATCAAGATCAAATTAATGCTCATTCTTTTTCTGTCGAAGACAAATATATCTCTGACCTCTCAATGACTAATGATCGAGTAAGACATAAATTGTTGGATACTTCTAGTAAAAAAGATATGGAAATCATTGATTATTCAATATCTAATCGAATTATATCCAATGGTAAGTGGAATTTAATATATCCGTCTATTCTCCAAGAGAATTCAGATTTATTAGCGAAAAGGCGAAAAAATAGATTCATCATCCCATTAAAATATGATCAAGAATGGCAAAAAGAACTAATATCCTGTTTTGGTATTTCAATTGAAATACCCATAAATGGTATTTTACGTGGAAATAGTATTCTTGCTTATTTTGATGATCCACGATACAGAAGAAGCAGTTCAGGAATTACTAAATATGGGACTGCGGAGGTAGATTCAATCATAAAAAAAGAGGATTTGATTGAGTATCGAGGAACAAAAGAATTGAGTCTGAAATACCAAATGAAAGTAGATCGGTTTTTTTTCATTCCCGAAGAAGTGCATATTTTACCTGGATCCTCGTCCATAATGGTCCGGAACAATAGTATCATTAGAGTATATACACGACTTGCTTTAAATAAAAGAAGTCGAATAGGCGGATTAGTTCGAGTGGAAAGAAAAAAAAAAAGTATTGAACTGAGAATCTTTTATGGAGATATTCATTTTCCTGGAGAGACAGATAAGATATCCAGGCACTGCGGCATTTTGATACCGCCAGTAACAGGAAAAAAAAAAAATTCTAAGGAATCAAAAAAATTGAAAGATTGGATCTATGTCCAGCGGATCACACCTACCAAGAAAAAGTATTTTGTTTCGGTTCGGCCCGTAGTCACATATGAAATAGCCGACGGGATAAATTTAGCAACACTTTTTCCTCAGGATCTCTTGCGGGAAAAGGATGATGTCCAACTTCGAATTGTCAATTATATCCTTTATGAATATGGCAAGTCAATTCGAGGAATTTATAACACAAGTATTCAATTAGTTCGAACTTGCTTAGTATTAAATTGGGACCAAAAACAAAACGGTTCCAAAAAAGAGGTTTATGCCTCCTTTGTTGAGGTAAGGACAAATGATCTAATTCGTGATTTCATAAGAATTGAGTTAGTCAAAGTCAAGTCCACTCTTTCATATAGCGGAAAAAGATATAATATAACAGATTCGGGATTGATTCCTAATAAGGGGCTAGATCGCGCCAATATCAATATCAATCCCTTTCATTCCAAGGCGAAGTTTCAATTACTTATCCAACAGCAAGGAACTATTGGTACGCTGTTGAATCAACATAAGGAATGCCAATCTTTGATAATTTTGTCATCATCTAACTGTTTTCGAATTAGTCCATTCAAGGATTCGAAATATAACAATGCGATAAAAAAATTGGATCCCCTAATCCCAATTAGGTATTTGTTGGGTCCCTTAGGTACTATTGTACCTAAAATAACAAATTTTTATTCATCTTACCATTTATTAACTCATAATCAAATCTCGTTAAAGAAATATTTACTACTTAACAATTTTAAACAGACTTTTAAAGTACTTCAAGTACTTAAATATTGTTTAATGGATGAAAATAGAAGAATTTATAATCCCAATTCATGCAGTAATATAATTTTGAATCCATTCCATTTAAATTGTTGTTTTCTTCATCACGATTCCGGTGAAGAGACATCCACAATAATTTGCCTTGGGCAATTTATTTGTGAAAATGCATGTTTATTCAAATATGGGCCACACATAAAAAAATCCGGTCAAATTTTAATTGTTCATGTTGACTCCTTAGTTATAAGATCGGCTAAGCCCTATTTGGCTACCCCAGGAGCAACAGTTCATGGTCATTATGGAGAAATCCTTTATGAAGGAAAGACACTAGTTACATTTATATATGAAAAATCAAGATCTGGTGACATAACGCAGGGTCTTCCAAAAGTGGAACAGGTCTTAGAAGTGCGTTCAATTGATTCAATATCGATGAACCTCGAAAAGAGAGTCGAAAGTTGGAACGAACGTATACCAAGAATTCTTGGAATCCCCTGGGGATTCTTGATTGGAGCTGAGTTAACCATAGCCCAGAGTCGTATCTCTTTGGTTAATAAAATTCAAAAGGTTTATCGATCTCAGGGAGTACAGATCCATAATAGACATATAGAGATCATTGTACGTCAAATAACATCAAAAGTGTTGGTTTCAGAAGATGGAATGTCTAATGTTTTTTCACCCGGAGAATTAATCGGATTGTTGCGAGCGGAACGAGCGGGACGTGCTTTAGACGAAGCGATCAATTATCGGGCAATCTTATTGGGAATAACGAGGACATCCCTGAATACTCAAAGTTTCATATCTGAAGCGAGTTTTCAAGAAACCGCTCGAGTTTTAGCAAAAGCCGCTTTACGAGGTCGTATTGATTGGTTGAAAGGACTGAAAGAGAACGTTGTTCTGGGGGGGCTTATTCCTGTTGGTACTGGATTCAAAAAATTAGTACACCATTCAAGGGAAAACAAAAATATTTATTTGGAAATCAAAAGGAAAAATTTATTCGAGTTGGAAATGGGAGATATTTTGTTATACCATAGAGAATTATGTGCTCCAAACAATTTTCATGGGACATCACAACAACCATTTACGCGATTTTCCTAAGAAGAGATTCATTCTTTTTACTTTAACTATTTGGTTAGGTTGGTCCAATTATTTATATTAATTTAGTAATAAAAAAATAAGTAATTATAAAGAAATTAATGGTTTGGGCTATATATCAAGGGTCAATCCACGGTAGAAGGTTCCGTCGGAACAATTATTTATTTCAGGGTACCTTGTCGCTTTTTTTTTTTTAATAAAAAAAAAAAAAAGAGGAAGTGTGGGGAAATGCGGGGAAAAATGATAAAAAGATATTGGAACATCAATTTAGGAGAAATGATGGAAGCGGGAGTGCACTTTGGTCATGGTACTCGAAAATGGAATCCTAGAATGGCCCCTTACATCTCTGCAAAGCGTAAAGGTATTCATATTATAAATCTTACGAGAACTGCTCGTTTTTTATCAGAAGCCTGTGATTTAGTTTTTAATGCAGCAAGTAGTGGAAAAACCTTTTTAATCGTTGGTACCAAAAATAAAGTAGCGGATTTAGTAGCATCAGCTGCAATAGGGGCTCGGTGTCATTATGTTAATAAAAAGTGGCTCGGTGGTATGTTAACGAACTGGTCCACTACGGAAACGAGACTTAATAAGTTCAGGGACTTAAGAGCAGAACAAAAGATGGGGAAACTCAACCATCTTTCCAAAAGAGATGCAGCAATGTTGAAGAGAAAATTATCTACCTTGCAAACATATTTGGGTGGGATCAAATATATGACGGGGTTACCCGATATTGTAATCATCGTTGATCAGCAAGAAGAATATACGGCTCTTCGAGAATGTGTCATTTTAGGGATTCCTACTATTTGTTTAATTGATACAAATTGTGACCCGGATCTCGCAGATATTTCGATTCCAGCTAACGATGATGCTATAGCTTCAATTCGATTCATTCTTAACAAATTAGTATTCGCAATTTGCGAGGGTCGTTATAGCTATATAAGAAATCGTTGATTATGATTAAGAATAATAAAATTAATTAATTGTTTGGGAACTCGATCGATTTATTGGATCGGTTACTATTCTTGAACTTCAAAAAGAGATAGAGATAAAAATAGGGATATTTATATTATGTTATGTGATTTTTTAGTATCCTAAAATTTAAATTTATTGGTATCCTAAATTCAATTTGTATTAAAAGATGATTAATGTTGGTGAGTTGAGAAAGAGATGGTTGAATCAAAATAATTTTTTAAGTTCGATTTATATCAGAGGACAATATGAATGCTATACCATGTTCCATTAAAATACTCAATGGGTTATACGATATATCGGGTGTAGAAGTGGGCCAACATTTATATTGGCAAATAGGAGGTTTACAAATCCATGCCCAAGTACTTATCACTTCTTGGGTCGTAATTGCTATCTTATTAGGTTCAGTCATCATAGCAGTTCGGAATCCACAAACAATTCCGACCGACGGTCAGAATTTCTTCGAATATGTCCTTGAATTTATTCGAGACTTGAGTAAAACTCAGATTGGAGAAGAATATGGCCCTTGGGTTCCCTTTATTGGAACTATGTTCCTATTTATTTTTGTTTCTAACTGGTCAGGTGCTCTTTTACCTTGGAAAATTATACAGTTACCTCATGGGGAGTTAGCTGCGCCCACGAATGATATAAATACTACTGTTGCTTTAGCTTTACTCACGTCAGTGGCATATTTTTATGCGGGTCTTACCAAAAAAGGATTGGGGTATTTTGGGAAATACATCCAACCAACTCCAATACTTTTACCAATTAACATCCTAGAAGATTTTACAAAACCTTTATCTCTTAGTTTTCGACTTTTTGGGAATATATTGGCTGATGAATTAGTAGTTGTTGTTCTTGTTTCTTTAGTACCTTCAGTAGTTCCTATCCCCGTTATGTTTCTTGGATTATTTACAAGTGGTATTCAAGCTCTTATTTTTGCAACTTTAGCCGCAGCTTATATAGGTGAATCCATGGAGGGTCATCATTGATTAGCTTTTTAATAGTCTTTTTTCACTTATCCGAAGTCATGCATGATTCCAAATACGCACTTGGTTGGGCAACATAATACATATATATTTGTATCTATATATGTATGGATGACCTAATCTCGTAAGAGGGAAGACAGACGATATTACGGAATTGCAAAAATATGGGTTAGGGGGTCAAGTCAAACTAGATATATGTAATGTCTATAAGTCTAACCCTTAGATATGTTTCGAAGAATAATTCTAAAATCCAATTCAATATAAAAATAAAATGCAGGTAGTTTACATTATGGAAGAAACAAATGTATATGTGATATTAGATATTTACTAGTTATATAGGGATTATCCCTATGGACTATATATTATATATTTCTATATTTTATTATTTTATTTATTCATTCCTAATTTCTTTACCCAGTATATTATTAATATCTATTTTTATATTTATATTATTACTATAATACTATTTATTATTACTATATTGAATGTTGATTCTTTGATTTTTTTTTTAACCACACTGCATTTCGTTTAGATGGATTACAATACAATATAAGTCTTTCTCTTTCGTCTGTAATTGTAGATTAAATGAAAAACAGATGAACGTATGGATATAGAAAGTAAGTAAAGAACGAAGAATTGAATGAAAGAATGGTTCGAAACTAAGAAATGCAATAAGTAGAACTATATACATATGAGTTTACAAAGATTTGATTATGAGTAGAAACTAAAAAAAAAAAAAAAAGGAGATATCGAAGTCATTCTGACGATTCACTAATATTATAATTTCAATTCAGAGTTTTTAATTACTTTGACCCGATAGATCGTAGTGATAAAATAAGTAATAATGCATTGGTTGATTGTATCATTAACCATTTATTTTTTTTGTACGAGGAATTTACTATGAATCCACTGATTTCTGCCGCTTCCGTTATTGCTGCTGGATTGGCCGTAGGGCTTGCTTCCATTGGACCTGGAGTTGGCCAAGGTACTGCTGCGGGCCAAGCTGTAGAAGGTATTGCGAGACAACCAGAAGCGGAAGGTAAAATACGAGGTACTTTATTGCTTAGTCTAGCTTTTATGGAAGCTTTAACAATTTACGGACTGGTCGTGGCATTAGCACTTTTATTTGCAAATCCTTTTGTTTAATTTAATCCTAAAATTAGAAATGTGAAAACATACGTTATGCACTTCTTTCTTAGTCTTAGTTTATTTTATTAACTTGGACTTGCCGTTTGCTTCTTCTAATTATATCAACACTTTAATCCTAACAATTACTTATGAGACAATACCCCGGGAAGGGCTTATTTGAGGATGAGGAATTCACAGATCCGATCGCTTTCTTCCTTCCCATTCCCATCCCACCCTTAGTACAAGGGAAACCCCTTAC